GCAGAACAACTCAAAAGATAAAGAAGTATCGTTAATTTCTTCATACTCGTTCCAAGTTCAAAGTACCATTTGTACAAATAAGAATCCCCCCCGTTACATGATTTCTTCTTCATATAGATAGATATAGGATCTATGGGGCAATTACTTAGAAGTACGTTTTGTGAAACAGCCCTTCCTATCTGATAGAAAAGGATCCCATGATCCTGAACCGATCTTACCTGAGATCGCAAATCCCAAGTTTGTCTATGAAGAACAGATCTAATTATATTAGTGTCTATAATGGATTTTTTTTGTATAATACTAATCGATAGGGCTTCATTCGTAAGTGCTACAAGATCTCGTACATTGGAACCCATCGTTGTGGACCCGAATCCATTAGTATGAAACATTTTCTTTTCCAAGTAAAATCCCCTAGTATATGAAAGAGTGAAAAAGTGTTTTCGTTGTTGTGGAATAAGAAGCCTTCGTATCTTAATGCATGTATTTAATTTATTCGGAGCTATTAGAGATGGATCTACTTTTTGGGGAATATGACTCGAAGCAATAACAAGAAGATTTATAGTGGAACATCTTTCATAATCCCTGGAGAGATAGTTCACTAAAAGACCGAGGGACAAGTAATTCGACTCATTCACATCCAGATCATGAATGTTTGGAATCCATATTATGCAAGGAGACATTGCTTTTGCTAATTCGAATTGAAGGGTGATATAAAATCGGTCTATTTCCGGCATCATATCCATAGTTAGCGTATTCATCATAGTTAGAAGCTCCAGCTCCATATCAAGGTCACGGTCACTATCGTCACTATCATCAATATCGTCACTATCGTCACTATCATCACTATCATCAATAAGAAAACCCTTAGGCTTGTTATCCAGGAACTTGTTCAGAAATACTGTAATGAAAGGAACATAGGAGTTTGTCGCTAGGTATTTGACCAAATAGGATCGTCCAGTTCCTATAGAACCTATCACTAAAATACCCCTAGGGGGGGGTAGGGCTAAGCGGAGCGAAAAGGGTTTTCCATGAGATGGGAAATTAAAACTATTAGCCCCCCAAAGGGTTTGTGAATAAATAATTGTCTGATAATTAGCAAGGAATATCTGTCTTTCTGCTAAACAGGATGTATTGAACTCATAAATCATTAGATACTTTTTATGAATGTCAACTAAGTATCGTAAGTAAATTGCTCCCGGTTGTTCAATCATTTGATAACCAGAGTTATTCTTTGATAAATAATCACTATGAGTCAGACTCAATAGAATTTGATCAATCCTTTTTTCTGTCATTAAGGTAGAAAACTGAACCAAGAATTCTCTTTCTTTATCATCAATCGAATCGCTGTTCGAGACCCAGGATTCTATTTTATCATCAATCCAATCACCATTCACATTTTTTATTTTTCTTATAAAGGAATAGATTGCTTTACTTGTATGACTTACATGTCTCGTATTTCTCGAAAAAGCGATTCGATTGATGGGATTTGGTATGATACTTATGAGATCGATGAGATTCAAATATTTCTTCTTAGAACGTATTGATTTGACCCCATAAGTGGGACCACCACCCCATAGCATGTTGCCACCAAAAGCAAAACTCCGTATTTCTTCTAGAGAATCTCCTAATTGTTCCAGAGCAACTAGAAAGAGATTCTTTAACCAGAAATAATTCAGTTCAGATGTAGGATACCTATCCAGAAGTTTTCGCAACTCAATCATGTATGATGGAATCATCAAAGATTTGACCTTTTCGAACTCTGCCTGTAACTCACTATAGACTCGAGAAACAAAGAGAAGATGTGTACGAACGAGATATCCAGCAACAAGAAGAAGGAAAAGGATTGAATAGAGGAACTCCTGAACATTTAGCGATCTCAGATGTGTCGATATTGATAGTAACTCATTATTTCGATGAATAATTTCTTTGGACAGAAGAAGATTATGTAAACAATTACTCGGAATCTCACTTATCAGATTCCATATCTCACTTATCAGATTCCATATCTCACTTATCAGATTCCATTGTGTCTTCCACAATGGAATCTGACGAATTCGCCATGATATATCTGACCCATGCATAATATCATGAAAAATGGATACAAATTTTTGGCTGCTACTTAGTATCGACAATAAGTCTGAAAAAGTATCTAAAAATATGAAATTTAGATATTTGTACCCTGTCGAGGTAAGGAACCATGGTATATATGTTTGGAATAGATTCCATTTGGAGAGAGTTGAAAAAGCACTATCTTGTTGAAAGGTTCTATACATCTGCCTTTTCTCAAGGCATTTTTTTAGACAAGGACTCCATTTTTTCCTCTTTTCGGATGGTAAATATTTCTCAGAACATGGAGTGTGAATCAAACCCATGTTTGAATTGAAATTGAGATACCGATCCAAGTTCTTCCCTTCTGAATCAGGTAGATTCATATCTGAAAGAGGTTGACAATAACTTCTTTCAAAATGGACTATTTGTCCCTCTGTTAGAGGTGTTCCAG